TCTAACGAGGGGTTAGAACACAGGTGTGGGCTAGGTAAATCAACGGACAGTCTTAGTCGTCCTATTGGAAATACCGGTGGAAGTGAAGATCCCATTCTAAATGATACGAATAAAAACATTCATTGTTGGCGCGAAAGTCGCAGTTATAGTTGCAGTAATGTTGATCATTTTTTCGGTGTCAGGGGCATTTGGGGTTTAATCTCTGATGACACTTTTTTAGTTAGGGATAGTAATGGTAACAGTTATTCCGTATATTTTGATATTGAAAATCAGGTTTTTGAGATTGACAATGATAGTTCTTTTCTGAGTGAACTAGAAAAAGCATTTTCTAGTTATCTGAATAGTGGGTCTAAGAGTGACAATCGCCACTATGATCATTATATGTATGATACTACGTATAGTTTGAATAATCACATTCATAGTTGCATTGATGGTTATCTTCGTTCTGAAATTAGTATTGATAGGTACATTTCAAGTGGTAGCGACAATCACATTTACAGTTATATTTATAGTTACATTTGTAGTGGTGAAAGTGTAAGTGATAGTGACAGTGGGGGTTCTAGTATAAGAACTAGCGGTAATGGCAGTGATTTCAATATAAGAGGAAGATCTAATGATTTTGATGGAAATAAAAAATACAGACATTTATGGGTTCAATGCGAAAATTGTTATGGATTAAATTATAAGAAATTTTTTAGGTCAAAAATGAATATTTGTGAACAATGTGGATATCATTTGAAAATGAGTAGTTCAGATAGAATCGAACTTTCGGTTGATCCGGGCACTTGGGATCCTATGGACGAAGACATGGTCTCTATTGACCCCATTGAATTTCACTCGGAAGAGGAACCCTATAGAGATCGTATCGATTCGTATCAAAGAAAGACAGGTTTAACTGAGGCTGTTCAAACAGGTATAGGTCAACTAAATGGGATTCCCATAGCAATTGGGGTTATGGATTTTCAGTTCATGGGGGGTAGTATGGGATCCGTAGTAGGCGAGAAAATCACCCGGTTGATCGAATATGCTGCTAATAGATCTCTACCTGTTATTATGGTGTGTGCTTCTGGAGGAGCGCGCATGCAAGAAGGAAGTTTGAGCTTGATGCAAATGGCTAAAATATCTTCCGCTTCATATGATTATCAATTCAATAAAAAGTTATTCTATGTATCAATCCTTACATCTCCTACAACCGGTGGAGTAACAGCCAGTTTTGGTATGTTGGGAGATATCATTATTGCCGAACCCAATGCCTACATTGCATTTGCGGGTAAAAGAGTAATTGAACAAACATTGAATAAGACAGTACCCGACGGTTTACAAGCGGCTGAGTATTCATTCCATAAGGGCTTATTTGATCCAATCGTACCACGTAATCCTTTAAAAGGTGTTCTGAGTGAATTATTTCATCTACACGGTTTTTTTCCCTTGAATCAAAATTCAAGTAGAGCACTAGGCTCAGTTATTTGTAGCGAACTTTAGTTCATCGGAATGAAAGTCAAAATAAGAAGAGTGGAGTTTTCTTTGGTAACATAAGTTCTATAGGAAGTTTCGGATAATTACTTTTTTTATCCAGATTTTTTATCCTACCCCCATTCATGATTAGTAATCAGGAACCCTCTATCAAGAGGAAAAGGGTGAATTCTTCCTTCTGCGGAATGGAATTGGGAAAAAAATCAAAAGAATTTCATGTTCCCTTCTTTCATATTAATATATATAGACCCTATTATTCTATATATCTATATATATATAGAATAATTCAAATCTGAAAGGGAAGTGTTGCATATTTTTATATCTCCCGAGAACCTACACTTTTAGACTATGAATTCCTGTTGGATCGGATCCTAACGAATCCTTAGGAAACTCGTAAGAAACTCTTTATTAGAAGATAAGGGCGCTAGAACAAGAATAATAAAGCGGATTATCATCCATATATTTCTTGTAGAAAGATGAATAGATACACTTATTTAGCTCTACATTCCTTGCACTTATTATATACTTAATAATACTTATCTTATAATAGATATACTTATCATAACATAAGATATCTTTAAAACAAGTACAAATATTAAATCGAGGCACCCATTCTATGACAGATCTCAATTTACCCTCTATTTTAGTGCCTTTAGTGGGCTTAGTGTTTCCAGCAATTGCAATGGCTTCGTTATCTCTTCATGTTCAAAAAAACAAGATTGTCTAGATCTGATAGGACAAAATTTCATCAATTTATTTCAAAACTTGGATTTGTATCATAATACAGATATCTATTTAGTGGAATATGATACGACATGTGGCTCCCTCCGGGCACAAATATAAAAGTGGTTGGTTATGCCTGCGGATACATGATATATGGATAAATGCATGTATATGTGGGGATAGCTGTTTAAAAATGGATCAGCGGATATCTGAAATAGAAAGTCAACATATCTATATTATGTAGATATACATAGTGGTATCATATGAAGGGGATGTTATTATTTTATATCTAACCAATTCGATGAATTACTCCTAATAGTTCACATCATAATAGTGCTAGTTGATGAGAGTTACTTCGGGAGCAAAACAAAAAAAGTAAAATCAAATTCATTTGGCTTATTCTCTCAATTCCAATAGGATGCAACTGGATCTAGTATGAACTATCGATCAGAACGTATATGGATAGAACTTATAACGGGGTCTCGAAAAACAAGTAATTTCTGCTGGGCCTGTATCCTTTTTTTAGGCTCACTAGGATTCCTATTGGTTGGAACTTCCAGTTATCTTGGTAGGAATCTGATATCCTTATTTCCGTCTCAGCAAATCATTTTTTTTCCCCAAGGAATCGTGATGTCTTTCTATGGGATCGCAGGTCTGTTCATTAGTTCCTATTTGTGGTGCACAATTTCGTGGAATGTAGGTAGTGGTTATGATCGATTCGATAGAAAAGAGGGAATAGTGTGTATTTTTCGTTGGGGATTTCCTGGAATAAATCGTCGCATCTTCCTTCGATTCCTTATGAGAGATATCCAATCGATCAGAGTGGAAGTTAAAGAGGGTCTTTATCCTCGACGTGTCCTTTATATGGAAATCAGAGGTCAGAGCACCATTCCCTTGACTCGTACTGATGAAAATTTGACTCCACGAGAAATTGAACAAAAAGCTGCTGAATTGGCCTATTTCTTGCGCGTGCCAATTGAAGTATTTTGAAATGAACTGAAGAGAATGAATGCTTTCTCAGCATGAGGGAAGGAACCCAGGAATAATGGAGGGGAATTCTTTCGTCTCGAAATCAAAATAATATTCATTATTTCAAGTGGTTCTTTTTGGCATTCATCGAAAGAACAAATGAAAATAGAATTGGTTCGAATTTGACCAACGGATTCTATATTCTTTACTAGATCCAAGGACTAAACAATTCAAAAAAAAAAAAGGAATAGATCCATAGGTTCCATACCTTGTTATAGAACTCATGCTTCATAGAAATATCGGACCGGATAGAGTCGGCGAATGAAGCGGGTTCATTAACAATTCACAGATGAAAAGTGTCAAAAAAGAAAGCATTGACTCTCCTCCCGTATCTTGCATCTATAGTCTTTTTGCCCTGGTGGATCTCTCTCTCATTTAATAAAATCCTGGAACCTTGGGTTACTAATTGGTGGAATACCGGACAATCCGAAACTTTTTTGAATGATATTCAAGAAAAGAACGTTCTAGAAAGATTCATAGAATTAGAACAACTATTCCTGTTGGATGAAATGATAAAAGAGTACCCGGAGACACAGATACAAAAGCTTCGTATAGGAATCCACAAAGAGACGATACAATTGGTCAAAATGCACAATGAAGATCATATCCATATCATTTTGCATTTCTCGACAAATATAATCTGTTTTGCTATTCTAAGTGGTTATTCTATTCTGGGTAATGAAGAACTTGTCATTCTGAATTCTTGGGTTCAGGAATTCCTCTATAACTTAAGCGACACAATAAAGGCCTTTTCTATTCTTTTATTAACGGATTTGTGTATCGGATTCCACTCACCCCGCGGTTGGGAACTAATGATTGGTTCGTTCTACAAAGATTTTGGATTTGCTCATAACGATCAAATTATATCTGGTCTTGTTTCCACTTTTCCAGTCATTCTAGATACAATTTTGAAATATTGGATCTTCCATTTTTTAAATCGTGTATCTCCTTCACTTGTAGTGATTTATCATTCAATGAATGAATGAAGAACTCATTTGATCTGCCGATATCAATCAAATCATGATGTGACTTCGTACATAAACAAACCGTTTTGAGGCTTACTCACTCTTTATATTTCTACCCGCCCAGGGAATTCCTCCTATACTTCAGTACAATTATTCCAGTACAATGGCAGAATCGTGGATAGGGAACTATACTAGCTACCTACCTAATTTATTGTAGAAATTTCCGAGATCAATGATTGGACCATGCAAAATAGAAATACCTTTTCCTGGGTAAAGGAAGAGATGACTCGATTCATTTCCGTATTGATTATGATATATGTAATAACTCGGACATCTATTTCAAATGCATATCCCATTTTTGCGCAGCAGGGTTATGAAAATCCACGAGAAGCAACTGGGCGTATTGTATGTGCCAATTGCCATTTAGCTAATAAGCCCGTGGATATTGAGGTTCCACAAGCTGTGCTTCCTGATACTGTATTTGAAGCAGTTGTTAAAATCCCTTATGATATGCAATTGAAACAAGTTCTTGCTAATGGTAAAAAGGGGGCTTTGAATGTGGGGGCTGTCCTTATTTTACCCGAGGGATTCGAATTAGCCCCCCCCGATCGTATTTCTCCCGAGCTGAAAGAAAAGATGGGCAATCTGTCTTTTCAGAGCTATCGCCCCACCAAAAGAAATATTCTTGTGGTGGGTCCTGTTCCTGGACAGAAATATAGTGAAATTGTCTTTCCCATTCTTTCTCCGGACCCTTCTACTAAGAAAGACGTTCACTTCTTAAAATATCCCATATATGTAGGCGGGAACAGA